ATCATATTCGTAAAGCAGAAACATGGGTGCACTCCTATGAATGTAGAAAATATACTAGATTATTCGAGTCGAATTGAAATTCATTTTCAACTCATTCATAACTGTTTAGTCAAAATAACAATTTATTTTGATTGAACTGCTTAGTTTTGTTTGCTGTGGTACATGTATCATTTCAAGATTCATCGACTTGAATTGTTCCATTTACTTCAATTTTATTTTTATTTCGATATCAATTATAAATATATATTGATCTTGCTCTTATACTTTATACAAATAAGACTCTTTTCTCGATTATACAAATAAGACTCTTTTCTCGATTTTTCATCTCACTTCGGATTCTCTATAAAAATCTATAAAAAAAAAAAAGAATTCAAAATAGAATTTTGAATAAAATACTAATTAAATAAAATACCAATCCATATAAAATCTATATAAAAATAGAAAATACTATATTCTATATGTAATATAGTACCTCCACCTATATAATATAAAAATAAAATATAATAATAAATAATAATAATATTAAACATTAATGGAATAGGATCTTATATTAACTAAATTCGACTTCTATTCTATATATTCTATTTCTATTCTCTATATTCTACTTCTATATTCATTTAGAAATTTATATAAATATATTAATTAAAATTAATTCAATTATTAATTCAATAATATTAATTCAATTTATTAATTATTCAATTTAGCAATTCAATGTTAGGGCAATAAAAGACTCCTTTCTTTTATTGCTATACCTTACCTAGTATAGCAATATAAAGAAGAGCCCATTTTACAATGTTAAATGTTAATAATGAAAGTTAATAAAGATCCTAATTTTTCAAACTCCAGCTTGTCTATAAATAGAGTAAGTCGTTTTTAAATCCGTGTAACTTACGAGTAGATTTGATTTTTGTTGAGTTAGGTTGGAATTTGTTTTTAAATGAGTTCGTGTCATGATTTTGACTCCAAAAATTCATTAGGCTTAGGCGGGTATCCCAAAGACAAAGAAAAAAAGTATCACTAACTCTTTTTGATTGCGGATAGGAAAAGGGAAAATTCCTAATGTAATTGACTTAGGAAAGAAAATTGGGTTTGTTTAGCCAAGACAAGATAAAAAAAAAATAGCTATTGGTTCTATTGAAGTGCACTTTTTTTGATTTCGGCTTTATACTCTATCCTGAATGATTCCTGCGAGCAAGCTTATGAGAATGCTTTTTTTTTCGTTTTTCGATAAACCAAGCAATTGCAAGCGGCTAGTTACAAACAATACAATAATGAAGAAATAAAAACTATACAATTTTTGTCTTTGTATCTTTGTATTTGAATTTTATTTCATTTTTTTTAGGGCTATACGGACTCGAACCGTAGACTTTCTCGGTAAAACAGATCAAACTGATTATTCTCAAAATGATTCGAACTGTTTCAAAGACCCAACATGCATTTTTTTGCATTGGGCTCTTCCATTAACTGATATAAATAATCAGTTAGTCTACCATAATTCTCTTGACAAGAAGATAAGAAGATGGCTCCATGTGCTCTGATTTCTTATTTGGATTCCGATCTGAGAGCACTACCGAAGTGTTTCAAAGAAGGTTATCCTGACGTAGGTTTGCTTTTGGCTTAGATCAACCTAAGTTAAATGAAGTCTCCATCGCCCCCCTTTTATTTAAAAAATCCAATATGAAACTTCATACACCTTAAAGTTCATAAGATAGGACGAAAAAAGAATTTTTTGAGGTCTTTATACTCATTATGCCTAGCATTGAATAGAGTTAGTATTCCCCTTATCAATATCTTAAATCAATAATGGGTTCTATTGGTTGCCTAAAATCTAAAAATATAAATAGAAAAGGGGCACCTAAATTGGACCGAATCTTTTGTCAGGCTATTGTTCTCTTGTTCCCTAAAAGTCATGGAGTAAGACATCAACTTCTCAATAAGTTGTTTGATTCCATAATGTACTCCTCTGAAAAAACATCGGCGCGCGTGTAAACGAGGTGCTCTACCTAACTGAGCTATAGCCCTTTTGCTTGTGATATATATTTTATCATGTCAATAATTTCTTGTCAAGATGAATATTACATGATCCAACTTTTATCTCTTTGATCGGTATTGCTTATAAATAATATTACATTTATAATCCATCGATGTGATGGGTTCCATTTCTTTCTCTTTTTGATTCTAACTGACCTACTTAACTCAGTGGTTAGAGTATTGCTTTCATACGGCAGGAGTCATTGGTTCAAATCCAATAGTAGGTATAACTTATTAGATATCCGAATCCATGGTATCTAATAAGTTTTTCTAGCCGCCTTAATTTTATTGATTTTTGATATTTTCCATTCCATTCTATTTCTCTTTCTCTAGTTCATTGTTGAATTTGAAAATTTTTCGTTGTATTAGATAGAATCCGATTCCATTTATGATTCTAGTCAATTGGCAGAATTAAAAAATAAAGTGTATAAACAGAATTTCTGTTTATACAGAAGTTTTTCTTTTGATT